TATTCTATACTGTATCCATATCGTTTATCCCTATGAGATACCGTACAAAATATAATGCAGAAGGAAGAGATATAATGAAATTCTTGATTAGATCTTCTCATAGGAACGATCTATTTTATTTGATTGATGGATCCAACAACCAAACCTATTTTTAAAAAATTCATTAAAAAAGAGAGTGGTTTTATTCGAAGCGCTTCGTGATTTTCAACCAATTATGTGCTTCAATATAATTACCTGGAGTAAGCGCTATAGCTTGTTTCCAATACTCAGCAGCTTGATCGGACCAAGCTTCCGCAATTTCAGAATCACCCTGTAGAATGGCCTGTTCTCCCCGGTCGGAATAGGTGGTTCCTTCCCTTAGAACCGTACTTGAGAGTTTCCTATCTCATACGGCTCAAAAATCGATTCTTTTTGTGTCCTATCTTAATCTACCCTATGCTAACTGAATTAGATTTCTCATAAACCTATCCCATTTTTCTTGGGTTAACCAGAAGAAGTTAATTACATAAGTTTCAAACCCTAATTTTGATCAATAATCAGAATCAGTTTGATCTTTTCTCCCACCTTCAGAAGAATGAAGCATAGGTATCCCCACAATATCGTTAGAATTTTCTGAAAGGTAACTATCTCGGTTTCATATATGGAATTCATATAGAATCTTTGAAAAAGACTTTTTTCCATAAGAAAAAAGAACTTACTATCTTTGGGATCTGATGCTACACCGCTGCTCAATACCTTAGTGGATCGACTCTATTACATAAGTTGATTCCTAACTTTTGTCCCATATCATGACATAAGTAAGCAGTTCTTAACTGTATCGACTCAATAGCTCGCTAATTGATCTTTACGGTGCTTTCTCTATCAATTTGATCCTTTATCCATAGAATATAGTATATAGGCTGCACTCATTTTTTTTCTTCCTATTTTGGTTCTCGTGAAGTCTCTTTCCTTGCTACAGCTGATAAAAATCGTTGCTTTGGACGATGCATTATGTAGAAAGCCCATTTTTTCTAGTATTTACTAGCCAATTTGATCTTTGCTTTTTTCCTTATTTCTATAGTGGAGATAGTCGCACGTAATGACAGATCACGGCCATATTATTAAAAGCTTGTGGTAAGAATGGGTTTCGTTCTAGTGCCCGGAAATAATATTCCAAAGCCTTTGTATGCTCTCCATTGCTTGTGTGTATAAGGCCTATGTTATAGAGTATATAACTTCGATCATAGGGATCAATTTCTGGTCGCGTAGCTTCATAATAATTCTGTAAAGCTTCCGCATAATTTCCTTCGGATTGAGCCAACATCCGTTACGGTCGTTCATTCTATTCAAAAAATCTCCGTTCCAGAACCGTACATGAGATTTTCATCTCATACGGCTCCTCCCTTCTGCGCATAGTACTAAGGGGAATAATCCATAGAATAAAAATTGAACTATTCTCATCTCATTATGAACTGAAAGGAACTAGTATTTTTACAAGAAATCTCTAGCCAGCCTTCCCGCAAGAGGTTTTTTCTTAACACCAATCATATTAGTGTTAGATATAAATGGTAACTCCAACAATTTCTTTGTTCTCAACGCCTTCTATTTCCAGGAATTAGTCACTTCAACGATCTTTGATGGTTATACGGGTATCCAAAGTACAAACGAGATGGATGTTTGTTGTCCCAACCATTCTTGTTAGTCCCGATACCGATAAGGAAAGGGGGAATTTATAACAAAGTTTTTGTGTTGTTGATTCCTAGGTGTAGTGCTTTTTCCCTTATGCCGTCTATTGGTACTAATGTAGTGTAGGATTGACCCGCAATACAGAACCCATAGGTGTAACCTTTCGCTCAATACTCAAATCAACAATTGAAACATCTGAGGCTGCATCAATCGAGGATACACGATAGAAGGAATTGTTCTATCTCCAAACTTCACCTTCACCGAGCGTAGGTTTATTTCAAGAATTTCGTTCTTTCTATACCGAACCGCGTCTCTTTCTCGTAAGACTGAGGTGAGGGCTAAAAAAAACAAGAAAAAAGAATCAAATCGCACCATCTCTGTAATAGGTAAATGCCTTTTTTTCTCCTGAAGTTGTCGGAATTATTCGTAATAAGATATTGGCTACAATTGAAGAGGTCTTATCAATAAAATTTCCATTTATATGAGATCTAGGCATAATTAGCAATCCATTCTAGAATTCTTTTCATTACCCCTCGGGGAAAATGATCCCACAAACAAAGGAATTATACAGTACGAAATAACATAAAAACAGACTAATTTTATTCTAATAAATAGATATTAAATAGATATGGGCTTTCCACTTAAATTGTCCCCTTTTGTTTGGGAAAGATATGAGATATTGGAATCAGATTGATTTCATTCCCATTTTTGTAGTATACCAATGAGCGGAACTATTACTATTTCATCTAAGTTAAATAACCAAGGACTTTTTTTACTACAGATTCTAATAACTCGAGAAGTTTTGATTTGGTTATGATCCAAAGAGAAAAAAGAA